GTTCACGTAGTTTACTTAAAATACAACACTGAAGCTGTTGAGACGGACCCTAAAAAGTCCCGAGGACACAAAGGCTTGGTCCTGACTTTACTATCTGCTTTAACTAAACTTACACATGCAAGTCTCCGCACCCCCGTGAAGATGCCCTTAATCCCCTGCCCGGGGACGAGGAGCGGGTATCAGGCACGCACCGCAGCCCAAGACACCTTGCTAAGCCACATCCCCAAGGACACTCAGCAGTGATAAATATTAAATTATAAGCGAAAGCTTGACTTAGTTATAGTTAAGAGAGCCGGTAAAACTCGTGCCAGCCACCGCGGTTATACGAGAGGCCCTAGTTGATAGCCGTCGGCGTAAAGAGTGGTTAAGGAATTTAAATTTATAAAGTTGAATAACCCTTTAGCTGTTATACGCACCTTGGGCTATGAAATTCTTCCGCGAAAGCAGCTTTATGCCCCCTGAACCCACGACAGTTATGACACAAACTGGGATTAGATACCCCACTATGCATAACTATAAACTTTGATAAAAATTTACATCTTACATCCGCCAGGGAACTACAAGCGTAAGCTTAAAACCCAAAGGACTTGGCGGTGCCTCAGACCCACCTAGAGGAGCCTGTTCTAGAACCGATAACCCCCGCTTAACCTCACCGCCCCTTGTTTTTCCCGCCTATATACCACCGTCGCCAGCTTACCCTGTGAAGGCCACATAGTAAGCAAAATGGGCACAACCCAAAACGTCAGGTCGAGGTGTAGCGAATGGGGCGGGAAGAAATGGGCTACATTCTCTAATAGAGAAAACGAACTACGCTGTGAAACCAGCGTCTGAAGGTGGATTTAGCAGTAGATAGAAAATAGAGTGTTCTATCAAAATAGGCTCTGAAGCACGCACACACCGCCCGTCACTCTCTCCTAGTCCAATCTTTCCTATAATTAAAAAGTTAACAGGACAAAGGAGAGGCAAGTCGTAACATGGTAAGTGTACCGGAAGGTGCACTTGGAATAACCAGAACGTAGCTAAGTTAGAAAAGCACCTCCCTTACACCGAGGAAACATCCGTGCAAGTCGGGTCGTCCTGAGCTGACTAGCTCGCCACAACATTTAGATTAATACTACAACATAAATACCCTAACAAAACCCAAACGTAAAACATAAAACATTCTCCCTCCTTAGTATGGGCGACAGAAAAGGAAAATTGAGCAATAGAAAAAGTACCGCAAGGGAAAGCTGAAAAAGAAATGAAACAACCCATTTAAGCCTAAAAAAGCAGAGATAAAATCTCGTACCTTTTGCATCATGATTTAGCCAGTAAATTCGAGCAAAGAGCCCTTTAGTCCGAATCCCCGAAACTAGACGAGCTACTCCGGGACAGCCTATCTAGGGCCAACCCGTCTCTGTGGCAAAAGAGTGGGAAGAGCCCCGAGTAGCGGTGATAAACCTATCGAGCCTAGTTATAGCTGGTTGCTTACGAAATGAATAGAAGTTCAGCCCCATAACCTTCTTAAAGCCCCAGGTTTAACTAATATTGTTTAAAAGAAGTTAAAGGAGTTAGTCAAAAGAGGTACAGCTCTTTTGAAAAAGGACACAACCTTAACAGGCGGCCAAGGATCATAATTATTAAGGCACCTGTTGAAGTGGGCCTAAGAGCAGCCACCTAATTAGAAAGCGTTAAAGCTCAAACAGATATTTACCTATTATTCTGATAATTTTATCCCCTCCCCCTAACCCTACTAAGCCGCTCCATACCCATATGGAAAAGATTATGCTAAAATTAGTAATAAGAGGGAAAAACCCTCTCCCCACACCCGTGTACGTCGGACCGGACCCCCCACCGATTAATAACGAATTCAAACCAAGAGAACATTGTAGAATATGATCAAGAAAACCCTACATCTAACTATCGTTAATTTCACACAATGTGTACCCAAGGAAAGACCTAAAGGAAAAGAAGGAACTCGGCAAACACAAGCCTCGCCTGTTTACCAAAAACACCGCCTCTTGTAAATTAACATAAGAGGTCCCGCCTGCCCTGTGACTATGGGTTTAACGGCCGCGGTATTTTGACCGTGCAAAGGTAGCGCAATCACTTGTCTTTTAAATGGAGACCTGTATGAATGGCATCACGAGGGCTTAACTGTCTCCTTTTCCAAGTCAATGAAATTGATCTGCCCGTGCAGAAGCGGACATAAAAACATAAGACGAGAAGACCCTATGGAGCTTTAGATATTAGACAGATCTTGTTAAACAAACCAAAATAATGGCATAAACATAAAGATTTCTAGTCTACTTGTCTTTGGTTGGGGCGACCACGGAGGAAAATAAAGCCTCCATGAGGACTGAGGGCAGTGCCCTCACAACTAAGAGCCACAACTCTAAGTACCAGAATTTCTGACCCAAATGATCCGACAAATGTCGATCAACGAACCAAGTTACCCTAGGGATAACAGCGCAATCCCCTCCTAGAGTCCCTATCGACAAGGGGGTTTACGACCTCGATGTTGGATCAGGACATCCTAATGGTGCAGCCACTATTAAGGGTTCGTTTGTTCAACGATTAAAGTCCTACGTGATCTGAGTTCAGACCGGAGTAATCCAGGTCAGTTTCTATCTATGAAGCAATCTTTTCTAGTACGAAAGGACCGAGAAGAAGAGGCCCATGCTTAAAGCATGCCTCACTCCCACCTAATGAAGGCAACTAAATTAGGTAAGGGAGGGCACCCCTGTGCCGAAAAGAACTGCGCGCTAAGGTGGCAGAGCCCGGTAATTGCAAAAGACCTAAGCCCTTTTATTCAGGGGTTCAAATCCCCTCCTTAACTATGACTACAACCCTAATTACCCACATCCTAAACCCCCTCACCTATATTGTGCCCGTCCTATTAGCAGTAGCTTTCCTCACTCTGCTCGAGCGCAAGGTCTTAGGGTATATACAACTACGTAAAGGCCCTAATATTGTAGGCCCGTATGGCCTGCTACAACCAATTGCTGATGGCGTAAAACTATTTATTAAAGAACCCATCCGCCCATCAACAGCTTCCCCTTTCCTATTCTTATTTACTCCCATTCTTGCTCTTACATTAGCACTTATACTATGAGCTCCTCTACCAATTCCCTACCCCGTCACAGACCTTAATCTGGGTATATTGTTCATTTTGGCCTTGTCCAGTTTAGCTGTGTACGCAATTCTTGGCTCTGGATGAGCCTCAAACTCCAAATATGCCCTAATTGGAGCCCTCCGCGCAGTAGCCCAAACTATTTCCTATGAAGTAAGCCTAGGCCTAATCCTCCTAAGTGTTATCCTTTTTACTGGGGGCTTTACCCTTCAAACGTTCAACATTACCCAAGAAGGCGTATGATTATTAGTCCCTGCTTGACCTCTGGCAGCAATGTGATATATCTCAACACTTGCCGAGACAAACCGCGCACCATTTGACCTAACTGAAGGAGAGTCAGAATTAGTTTCAGGGTTTAATGTAGAATATGCCGGAGGCCCCTTCGCTTTATTTTTCTTAGCTGAATATGCCAACATTCTACTTATAAATACTCTTTCAACAATTTTATTTATTGGTGCCTCCCATATTCCTATGCTTCCAGAGCTTATAACAGCCAATTTAATAACTAAAGCAGCCTTTCTGTCCGTTGTTTTTCTTTGAGTCCGAGCCTCATATCCCCGATTTCGTTATGATCAACTTATGCACCTAGTGTGGAAAAACTTTCTACCTCTGACCCTAGCACTTGTTCTATGACATCTTGCCCTACCAATTGCCCTTATAGGCCTCCCCCCCCAAACCTAGCCCAGAACTGTGCCCGAATGCCTAAGGACTACGTTGATGTCGTAGTATATAGGGGTTCAAGTCCCCTCAGTTCTAGAAGAATGGGACTCGAACCCATCCTCAAGAGATCAAAACTCTTGGTGCTTCCACTACACCACCTCCTAGTAAAGTCAGCTAATTAAGCTTTTGGGCCCATACCCCAAATATGATGGTTAAAATCCCTCCCTTACTAATGAATCCCTATGTATTAACCATCTTTCTTCTTAGTCTTGGGCTTGGTACAACCCTTACCTTCGCCAGCTCCCACTGACTCCTTGCATGAATAGGCCTAGAAATTAACACCCTGGCTATTATCCCCTTAATAGCACAACAACACCACCCCCGAGCAGTAGAAGCCACAACTAAGTATTTTCTTACACAAGCCACTGCCGCGGCTGTAATTTTATTTGCCACAACCTTAAATGCCTGATCAACCGGAGAGTGAGCCATTCATCAAATATCAAGCCCCACCACAATCACAATTATTATATTAGCACTATCCTTAAAATTAGGACTAGCACCAACCCATTTTTGGTTGCCGGAAGTCCTTCAGGGACTTAACCTCACCACCGGCCTAATCTTATCCACCTGACAAAAACTGGCCCCATTTGCCCTTCTGCTTCAAATTTCCCCCGCCCTTAATTCACATTTATTAATTACCATCGGCCTCCTATCCACTTTTGTTGGGGGGTGAGGCGGACTTAACCAAACTCAGCTCCGTAAAATTTTAGCCTACTCCTCAATTGCACACCTGGGCTGAATAGTAATAATTGTTAAATTTGCCCCCTCCCTAACCCTACTTAGCCTTCTTATCTATATTTTGATAACCACTACTGCATTCTTGACATTTAAAACCCTTTCTTCTACCACCATAAATACCTTAGCAACCTCATGGACCAAAACACCCGTAATTACTGCCCTAGCAGCCCTAGCACTTCTCTCTTTAGGGGGCCTCCCGCCCCTTACAGGCTTTATGCCTAAATGACTAATTCTTCAAGAATTAGTAAAACAACAACTCCCCCTTTTAGCCACTCTTGCTGCACTCTCCGCCCTCTTAAGTCTATACTTCTACCTTCGCCTCTGCTATGCCATAGCTTTAACTTCTTCCCCGAACACCCTCACCGCCCTCTTACCATGACGTCTCACTCAAAATACAAACCCCCTACTACTCTCTGCCGCCTCTATATTTAGCTTAATATTACTCCCCCTAACTCCTACCATCATGGCCTTATTAACCTTCTAGGGGCTTAGGCTAATATTAAACCAAGGGCCTTCAAAGCCCTAAATAAGGGTGAAACTCCCCTAGCCCCTGAATAAGACCTGCAAGACTCTATCTCACATCTTCTGAATGCAACCCAGACACTTTAATTAAGCTAAGACCTTCTAGACGGGAAGGCCTTGATCCTCCAAACTCTTAGTTAACAGCTAAGCGCTCCATCCAGCGAGCATCCGCCTAGCCTTTCCCCGCCGTCGGGCGGGGGGAGGCGGGGAAAGCCCCGGCAGGGGGTAGCCTACATCTTCGGGTTTGCAACCCAATATGAAATTCACCACGGAGCTTGATAGGAAGAGGAATTGAACCTCTGTACATGGGGCTACAACCCACCGCTAAGCTCTCAGCCATCCTACCTGTGGCAATCACACGCTGACTCTTTTCAACCAACCACAAAGATATTGGCACCCTTTATTTAGTATTTGGTGCTTGGGCCGGGATAGTGGGCACTGCTTTAAGTCTCTTAATTCGAGCCGAACTCAGTCAACCAGGCGCCCTACTGGGGGATGACCAGATTTATAACGTTATCGTCACCGCCCACGCTTTTGTTATAATTTTCTTCATAGTTATACCCATTATAATTGGAGGGTTTGGTAATTGACTAATCCCCCTAATAATTGGAGCCCCAGACATGGCATTCCCTCGAATAAATAACATAAGCTTCTGGCTTCTTCCTCCCTCCTTCCTTCTTCTTTTAGCATCTTCAGGGGTTGAAGCTGGCGCCGGAACGGGGTGAACAGTTTATCCCCCCCTGGCTGGCAACCTCGCTCACGCCGGCGCCTCCGTAGACCTAACTATCTTTTCCCTCCACCTAGCTGGGGTCTCTTCCATTTTAGGGGCCATTAACTTCATCACAACAATCATTAACATAAAACCCCCCGCCATCTCCCAATATCAAACACCCTTATTCATCTGAGCTGTATTAATTACTGCCGTCCTTCTACTTCTTTCCCTCCCTGTTCTAGCTGCCGGAATTACAATACTTCTCACGGACCGAAACTTAAATACCACCTTCTTTGACCCTGCAGGGGGAGGAGACCCCATTCTTTACCAACACCTCTTTTGATTCTTTGGCCACCCCGAAGTCTATATTTTAATTTTGCCAGGATTTGGGATAATCTCACACATTGTGGCCTACTACTCCGGAAAAAAGGAACCCTTTGGTTATATGGGCATGGTATGAGCTATAATGGCCATCGGCCTCCTGGGTTTTATTGTCTGAGCCCACCACATGTTTACTGTAGGCATAGATGTAGACACTCGTGCCTATTTTACCTCCGCCACTATAATTATTGCTATCCCCACAGGAGTAAAAGTATTTAGCTGACTGGCCACACTTCACGGCGGATCTATTAAATGAGAAACACCTCTTTTATGAGCTTTGGGCTTCATCTTCTTATTTACGGTAGGGGGCCTCACAGGAATTGTTCTCGCTAACTCCTCCTTAGACATCGTACTCCACGACACATACTATGTAGTAGCCCACTTCCACTACGTTTTATCTATAGGTGCCGTCTTTGCCATTATAGGAGCATTTGTCCACTGATTCCCCTTATTTTCAGGATACACACTCCATAGCACATGAACCAAAATTCACTTCGGAATCATGTTTATTGGCGTAAACTTAACTTTCTTTCCCCAACACTTCCTTGGTCTTGCCGGCATGCCTCGACGGTACTCAGACTACCCGGACGCCTATACCCTATGAAATACCATCTCTTCAATCGGCTCCCTAATTTCCTTAGTCGCAGTAATTATGTTTCTGTTTATTCTCTGAGAAGCATTTGCCTCAAAACGAGAAGTAATATCCGTTGAACTAACCACTACTAACGTGGAATGATTACACGGCTGCCCCCCACCCTACCATACATTTGAGGAACCAGCATTTGTTCAAGTCCAAACACCACGAGAAAGGAAGGAATTGAACCCCCATATGTTGGTTTCAAGCCAACTGCATAACCGCTCTGCCACTTTCTTATAAGACGCTAGTATAAGACTTAATACACTGCCTTGTCGAGGCAGAGTTGCGGGTTAAATTCCCACGCGTCTTAAAATTATGGCACATCCCTCACAACTTGGTTTTCAAGACGCAGCCTCCCCTGTAATAGAAGAACTACTTCATTTCCACGACCATGCTCTAATGATTGTTATTTTAATTAGTACCCTAGTACTCTATATTATTGTGGCCATGGTCTCCACTAAGTTAACAAACAAGTATATTTTAGACTCCCAAGAAATTGAAATTGTATGAACAGTTCTCCCAGCAGTTATTTTAATTCTTATTGCCCTCCCGTCTTTACGAATTCTTTATTTAATAGACGAAATTAATGACCCCCACCTAACTATTAAAGCAATAGGACATCAGTGGTACTGAAGCTATGAATATACAGACTATGAAAATTTAGGATTTGACTCCTATATAATTCCTACCCAAGATCTCCTGCCTGGTCAATTCCGACTCCTTGAAACAGACCATCGCATAGTAGTTCCTGTTGAATCCCCAATTCGGATCCTTGTTTCAGCCGAAGACGTCCTCCACTCCTGAGCTGTCCCCTCTATAGGTATTAAAATAGATGCCGTCCCCGGGCGCTTGAACCAAACCGCTTTCGTTACATCCCGACCTGGTTTATTCTACGGACAATGTTCTGAAATTTGTGGAGCAAATCATAGCTTTATACCAATCGTAATTGAAGCAGTCCCCCTCGAACACTTCGAAAAATGATCTACTGTTATACTCCAAGACGCCTCATTAAGAAGCTAAATCAGGCATAGCGTTAGCCTTTTAAGCTAAAGACTGGTGGCCCCTAACCACCCTTAATGACATGCCTCAACTCAACCCCGCCCCTTGATTTACTATTTTATTATTTTCCTGACTAGTATTTTTGATTGTTATTCCCCCAAAAGTGCTTAATTATACTTTTACTAATGAGCCCTCCCCTCAAAATACTCAAAAACCCAAACCTCAGCCCTGAAACTGACCATGACACTAAGCTTTTTTGATCAATTTATAAGCCCCACTCTGTTCTCTATCCCCCTAATAGCCCTCGCACTAACACTTCCTTGAATTTTATACCCTACTCCCTCCGCCCAATGGATTAATAACCGAATAATTACCTTACAAGCCTGATTTATTAATCGATTTACTCAGCAGCTCCTACTCCCCCTAAATATTGGAGGCCACAAATGAGCCGCTCTCATGGCCTCTTTAATAATTTTCTTGATCTCACTTAACCTCTTAGGCCTCCTCCCCTACACTTTTACCCCTACTACACAATTATCCTTAAATATAAGCCTCGCTGTGCCCCTATGACTAGGCACTGTCCTGATTGGAATACAAAATCAACCGACTATTGCCCTCGGACATTTGCTGCCTGAAGGAACCCCCGCCCCCCTTATCCCCGTACTAATTATTATCGAAACAATTAGCCTTTTTATTCGACCTCTAGCCCTGGGAGTACGACTTACAGCCAACCTTACAGCTGGACATCTCCTAATTCAGCTAATTGCAACCGCAGCATTTGTTCTTATACCCCTCATGCCCACCGTTGCAATCATTACCACAATCATTTTATTCCTTTTAACCCTTCTTGAAATTGCCGTCGCTATAATTCAAGCCTACGTCTTTGTACTTTTGTTAAGCCTCTACCTACAAGAAAATATCTAATGGCCCACCAAGCACACGCATATCATATAGTTGACCCAAGCCCCTGACCCCTAACTGGCGCAATTGCCGCCTTACTCCTTACATCAGGTACCGCAATCTGATTCCACTTTCACTCACTTATTCTGGTATCTGCAGGCTTAGTACTCCTTCTGTTAACAATATTTCAATGATGACGAGACATTATTCGAGAAAGCACTTTTCAAGGACATCACACACCCCCCGTTCAAAAAGGCCTTCGTTACGGAATAATCTTATTTATTACATCCGAAGTGTTTTTCTTCCTGGGATTCTTCTGAGCCTTTTACCACTCAAGCTTGGCCCCCACCCCTGAATTAGGAGGCTGCTGACCCCCTACAGGCGTAATTACACTAGACCCCTTTGAAGTCCCCCTCCTCAATACAGCCGTGCTTTTAGCCTCTGGTGTAACCGTTACATGAGCCCATCACAGTATTATAGAAGGCGAACGAAAACAAGCCATTCAATCTCTCACCCTAACTATCCTGCTTGGCTTTTATTTTACATTCCTGCAAGCCATAGAATACTATGAAGCACCCTTTACCATCGCAGATGGGGTATACGGCTCCACCTTTTTTGTAGCCACAGGCTTCCATGGATTACACGTCATCATTGGCTCAACTTTCCTGGCCGTCTGCCTTCTGCGCCAAGTACAATTTCATTTTACATCCAAACACCACTTTGGCTTTGAAGCCGCTGCCTGATACTGACACTTTGTAGATGTTGTATGATTGTTCCTCTACGTGTCTATTTATTGATGAGGCTCATAATCTTTCTAGTATAATTTAGTATAAGTGACTTCCAATCACCCGGGCTTGGTTAAAATCCAAGGAAAGATAATGAATTTAATCCTAACAATTATTATTATTACTTCAGCCCTTTCAGCAATCTTAGCCACTATCTCATTTTGACTCCCCCTAATAACCCCCGACACGGAGAAACTCTCCCCCTACGAATGCGGCTTCGACCCCCTCGGATCCGCCCGACTCCCCTTCTCCCTCCGCTTCTTTTTAATTGCAATTCTATTTTTACTCTTTGACCTAGAAATTGCCCTTCTACTTCCCCTCCCCTGAGGGGACCAACTTTACTCCCCCACTACAACACTTATTTGAGCTACCACCGTCCTTGCCCTTTTGACCCTGGGCTTAATCTATGAGTGACTCCAAGGCGGCCTAGACTGAGCCGAATAAATAGTTAGTCCAAAATAAGACCCTTGATTTCGGCTCAAAAAATTATGGTTAAAATCCATAACTATTTTATGACACCAGTACACTTTAGTTTCACCTCAACATTTATTCTTGGTCTGATAGGTCTTGCATTTCACCGTACCCACCTTCTCTCTGCCCTATTATGCTTAGAAGGAATGATACTCTCTCTATTTATTGCCCTATCCTTGTGAACCTTACAACTAGAAGCCACCGCATATTCTGCTGCCCCAATACTTCTGCTCGCGTTCTCAGCCTGTGAGGCCAGCGTAGGATTAGCCCTGCTAGTAGCCACTGCCCGAACTCACGGCACAGACCACCTTCAAAGCCTTAACCTCCTGCAATGTTAAAAATCCTCATTCCCACACTTATGCTCTTCCCTACAACATGACTGGTCCCCAGTAAACAGCTTTGAATAACAACAACCGCTCAAAGTCTCATCATTGCACTTGCTAGCTTATCCTGACTAAAATGGACCTCAGAGGCCGGCTGAGCATCTTCCAACTCCCTGCTAGCCACAGACCCCTTATCCACCCCCTTACTAGTTTTAACTTGCTGATTACTCCCCCTAATAATTATTGCAAGCCAAAATCACATTAGCCCCGAACCAATTAACCGACAACGAACCTATATTTCTCTTCTAATCTCCCTCCAATTATTTTTAATTCTAGCATTCAGTGCAACAGAAATTATTATATTTTATGTAATATTTGAAGCCACATTAATCCCGACACTTATTATTATTACTCGCTGAGGAAATCAAGTAGAACGTCTGAATGCAGGCACCTATTTTTTATTCTATACATTAGCGGGTTCTTTACCCCTTCTGGTAGCCCTACTCGTTATTCAAACAGACACGGGAACCCTGTCTATACTTACCCTTCAATACTCACGACCCCCTATAGACCCCACATGAAGCAACACAATATGATGAGCAGCCTGCCTCTTAGCATTTCTTGTTAAAATACCTTTATATGGAATACACTTATGACTCCCCAAAGCCCACGTAGAAGCACCAATTGCCGGCTCAATAGTACTTGCTGCAATCCTCCTAAAACTAGGGGGCTACGGCATAATACGAATTATATTTATACTTACCCCCCTAACAAAAGAACTGGCTTATCCCTTTATTATCCTCGCCCTCTGAGGCATCATTATAACTGGCTCCATCTGTCTACGCCAAACGGACTTAAAATCTTTAATTGCCTACTCCTCTGTAAGTCATATAGGATTAGTTGCGGCAGGAATTCTTATTCAAACCCCCTGAGGCTTTACTGGCGCGCTAATTCTAATAATTGCACATGGCCTTGCCTCCTCCGCCCTCTTCTGTTTAGCCAACACAAACTACGAACGAACACACAGTCGAACGATACTTCTTGCCCGAGGCCTACAGATAATCCTGCCATTAATGGGAACCTGATGATTTTTAGCTAACTTAGCAAACTTAGCCCTCCCCCCTCTCCCCAATTTAATAGGAGAATTAATAATTATTGTTTCCACATTTAACTGATCTTACTGAACCCTTATTTTAACAGGATTAGGAACACTAATTACTGCTAGCTATTCATTATATATATTCTTAATAACCCAACGGGGCCCTCTACCCAACCACATAATTGCACTCGAGCCCTCCCACACCCGAGAACACCTACTAATGACTTTACACCTCGCCCCCCTTCTCCTATTAATTTTGAAACCCGAACTTATTATGGGATGATGCTTCTGTAGATATAGTTTAATTAAAATATTAGATTGTGATTCTAAAAATAAAGGTTAAACCCCTTTTATCCACCGAGAGAGGCCTGACGACAGTAGAGACTGCTAATCCCCTACCCCCATGGTTAAATTCCCTGGCTCACTCGAGCTTTTAAAGGATAACAGCTCATCCATTGGTCTTAGGAACCAAAAACTCTTGGTGCAAATCCAAGTAAAAGCTATGCACCCTCCTACAGTTATAATAATTACCCCACTTATAATAACCTTTGTTCTTCTTATTACACCTCTAATACCATTTTCATCGCACCCTCACTCTAACAAAAAGAACCAAATTGTCAACTGAACAAAAAATGCTGTTAAATCAGCATTTTTACTAAGTATTGCCCCCCTGGTTTTTCTACTAGACTACGGGGCGGAGACAATTATCACCAACTGGCACTGAATTAACATTATAACTTTTGATATTAACCTAAGTTTTAAATTTGACAGCTACTCCATTATTTTCGTATCCGTCGCTCTCTACGTAACATGAGCAATCTTAGAATTTGCCTCCTGATATATGCAGGATGACCCATACATCAATCGATTTTTTTCATACCTCCTCTTATTTCTTATCACCATAATCATTTTAGTAACCGCTAACAATATATTTCAACTATTTATTGGTTGAGAAGGAGTAGGGATCATATCCTTCCTCCTAATCGGCTGATGATACGGTCGAGCCGATGCCAACTCTGCTGCGATACAAGCCGTCATCTACAACCGCATCGGTGATATTGGACTAATTCTTAGCATATCCTGATTTGCTATAAAATTTAATTCCTGAGAAATACAACAAATATTTAACTCTATAGACAACTTTAGTATAACCCTTCCCCTCCTTGGCCTTGTTTTAGCCGCCGCCGGCAAATCAGCCCAATTCATACTTCATCCCTGACTCCCTTCTGCAATAGAAGGTCCTACGCCAGTCTCTGCCTTACTACACTCCAGTACCATGGTCGTCGCAGGCATCTTCCTCTTAATTCGACTTCACCCCTTGCTAGAAAACAACCAAGTAATTTTAACAACCTGCTTATGCCTCGGGGCCATAACCACCCTTTTCACAGCCATCTGCGCCCTTACACAAAACGACATCAAGAAAATTGTTGCATTCTCCACCTCAAGCCAGCTTGGCCTTATAATAGTGGCTATTGGACTAAATCAACCCCAACTCGCCTTCCTTCACGTCTGCACTCACGCATTTTTTAAGTCCATACTATTTTTGTGCTCTGGCTCCATTATTCACAGCTTAAATAATGAACAGGATATCCGAAAAATAGGAGGTATACATAACCTCGCCCCCTTTACCTCCTCTTGCTTAACAATCGGCAGCCTCGCACTCACCGGCACCCCCTTCCTGGCGGGCTTTTTTTCTAAAGATGCTATTATTGAAGCCTTAAACACTTCAAACCTCAACGCCTGAGCCCTCGCTACAACCCTAATTGCCACCTCTTTTACCGCTGTGTATAGTTTACGAGTTATTTATTTTGTTTCGATAGGCTATCCCCGCTTCCCCGCTATCTCCCCCATTGATGAAAACAACCCCCTAGTAATTAACCCGTTGAAACGACTAGCCTGAGGAAGCATCATCGCCGGATTTCTAATTACTTCATATGTTCTCCCCACTAAAACCCCAATCATAACTATACCCCTAACCCTAAAATTAAGTGCCCTCCTGGTCTCCGGCCTTGGACTACTTCTTGCTCTAGAACTTGCATCCCTAACATCCAAACAATTTAAAATTACACCGAACATCCCTTTGCACAACTTTTCTAATATACTAGGCTTCTTCCCATCACTAGTACATCGATCGGCCCCTAAACTAAGCTTAATTTTTGGACAAAAAATTGCCAGCCAAATAGTAGACCAAACATGATTTGAAAAAATTGGCCCCAAAAACATAGTCTCAATTCACCTTCCTTTGGCCATTAAAATTAGCAATATTCAAAAAGGAATAATTAAAACTTATTTGACCTTATTTTTCCTAAGTCTTACCCTCGCCTTCTTGTTTAACCTTAACTAAACTGCTCGAAGGGCCCCTCGACTCAACCCTCGAGTTAGCTCTAACACCACAAATAAAGTTAACAACAACACCCACGCACATAAAACAAGGAGGCCCCCACCAGAAGAATATATTATTGCAACCCCATTAGTATCCCCCCGTAGAATAGCAAGTTCTTTAAACTCATCCACCACCACCCACCCCCCTTCATACCACCCCCCCCAAAATCAGCTAGCAATTACCAACAGACCCAACACATAAACTAAAACATACCCTAAAACAGAACGATCCCCTCATGCTTCTGGAAAGGGCTCAGCCGCCAAAGCGGCGGAGTAAGCAAACACTACCAACATTCCCCCTAAATAAATTAAAAACAACACCAAGGACAAAAAAGAACCACCATGCCCCACTAAAACCCCACACCCCGCTCCCGCTGCTACCACTAGCCCTAACGCCGCAAAATAAGGTGCCGGATTTGATGCAACAGCCACAAGACCCAAAACTAAGCCCAACAAAAATAAAGACACAAAATAAGTCATAATTCCCACTTGGAATTTAACCAAGACTAATGACTTGAAAAACCACCGTTGTTATTCAACTATGAGAACCTAATGACCAACCTACGAAAATCACACCCTCTACTAAAAATTGTAAATGACGCCCTAATTGACCTTCCCGCCCCCTCCAATATTTCTGTCTGATGAAATTTTGGGTCCCTACTAGGCCTTTGCCTAGCAATACAAATTCTCACCGGACTATTTTTAGCCATACATTACACCTCCGACATCTCAACAGCCTTTTCTTCTGTTTGCCATATTTGCCGGGATGTAAACTATGGCTGACTAGTCCGCAACATTCATGCCAATGGTGCATCCTTTTTCTTTATTTGTATTTATTTACACATCGCTCGCGGACTTTATTATGGCTCTTACCTTTATAAAGAGACCTGAAATATTGGGGTTGTGCTGCTACTCCTAACAATAATGACTGCCTTCGTAGGCTACGTTCTGCCATGAGGACAAATATCTTTCTGAGGTGCAACAGTTATCACTAACCTTCTCTCTGCTATTCCTTACGTCGGTAATATACTAGTTCAATGAATCTGAGGGGGGTTTTCAGTGGACAATGCAACCCTAACCCGCTTCTTTGCCTTTCACTTTCTTTTCCCGTTCGTAATCGCCGCTGCCACAGTTTTACACTTACTCTTTCTTCATGAGACCGGCTCAACTAACCCTACCGGCATTAATTCAGACGCCGATAAAATCTCCTTTCACCCCTACTTCTCATACAAAGACCTTCTGGGCTTTGTGGTAATACTAGCGATCCTCACCTTCATCGCCCTCTTTACCCCAAATCTCCTTGGAGACCCTGATAATTTCATTCCCGCTAACCCCCTCGTAACCCCGCCCCACATCAAGCCAGAATGATACTTTTTATTCGCCTACGCAATCCTACGGTCTATTCCTAACAAGCTAGGAGGCGTCTTAGCTCTCTTATTCTCTATCCTTATTTTAATACTAGTACCCATTCTTCACACCTCTAAACAACGAAGCCTAACATTCCGCCCCCTCACCCAATTCCTTTTTTGATCTTTAGTAGCAGATATACTAATTCTAACATGAATCGGCGGCATGCCAGTCGAAGACCCCTTCATCCTTATTGGACAAATTAGCTCCGTCATCTACTTCACTCTTTTCCTAATCTTAATCCCCGCCGCCGGCTGATTAGAAAATAAAGCCCTTATATAAACAGCCCTAGAAGCTCAACGCCCGAGCATCGGTCTTGTAATCCGAAAGTTGGAGGTTAAAATCCCCCCTAAGGCTCAAAGAGAAGAGATTTTAACTCCCACCACTAGCTCCCAAAGCTAGAATTCTTAATTAAACTACCCTCTGATTTTTCGCCCCGCCATATAGTACGGACTTATGTATATTGTAATTAATACATATGTAATTTTATTAAATATTTTAATTTCTATGCATTTACACCATAAATTTATATACCCCCCTCATACATCAGCACTCTTACAAGGAGCACATCAAGCTAAAACAGTAAAATTTGTCATATGAAATTCTCGGCAACCGGGACCTTGCGTAACCCAATGGACCTCCCTCACACATTCCCTAATGGCAATCCGCATTGTTAAGGCCTGTAACAAGAAATACCCAACAAGAACCGACCAACCCCCCCACTCGCGCATACGATTAATGATAATCACGGATAAATCTCGTGGGGGTAGCTAAATATGAATTATTACTGGCATCTGGTTCCTATTTCAGGGCCTAAAGCGAGAAATAACCATCTGAAAGCCTCATCTATATGCATTCGGTTAATGGTGGCGACCATACGACTCGTTACTCACCAAGCCGGGCGTTCTCTTATAGGCATTTGGTTCTTTTTTCTGGTTTCCTTTCACTTTGCATCCCAGAGTGCAGACTCACTTAACTAACAAGGTTGATCTAGATCTTGTATACCAGAGGACACATGTTTAATGTTGAAAAGACTTTACTCAAGAACCACATATTTGGATATCAGGTGCATAAACCTATTTTTATACTATTTTTATTCCTGAAACCCCCCGGTTTTCGCGCGTTAAACCCCCCTACCCCCCTACGGCTGAGCAATCCTTGTTATTCCTGTTAAACCCCAAAACCAGGAGAATCGCCTACGTAAATTTTCCCCAGACATTACTAACATAACTATTTCATCTTATTATTAAAAATGATAGAATTTTATCAGCATTGTATTTCACATAATATTGTTTCATTTTAACTGTACTGACTTTCCTATCATGTCTTATTTATACTACATTATATCATATATCATATATCATATATCATATATCATATATCATATATCATATATCATATATCATATATCATATATCATATATCATATATCATATATTATAGTATTATAGTATTATAGTATTATAGTATTATAGTATTATAGTATTATAGTATTATAGTATTATAGTATTATAGTATTATAGTATTATAGTATTATGTATTATAGTATTATAGTATTATAGTATTATAGTATTCACACGCAACGCTCCCAAGTCGTCTACAAATAC